GTCCCTGTAGCTTAAACCAAAGCATGGCACTGAAGATGCCAAGATGGACCCTTTTTCCCAAGGACAAAAGACTTAGTCCTAACCTTACCGTTAATTCTCGCTCAACATATACATGCAAGTATCCGCACCCCAGTGCAAACGCCCTAAAGCCCCCACCAAGGCACTAGGAGCAGGCATCAGGCACACCTCTGTAGCCCAAGACGCCACGCGACGCCACACCCCCACGGGTACTCAGCAGTAATTAACATTAAGCAATGGGCGTAAGCCCGACTTAGCTAGAGCGACCAGGGTTGGTAAATCTTGTGCCAGCCACCGCGGTCATACAAGAAACCCAAATTAACCGTACACGGCGTAAAGAGTGGCCCCAGACTATTAAAGTAGATTAAGATCAAACCTCAACCTAAGCCGTCACAAGCCCAAGGTCCTCCAAAGCCCAACCTAAAAACGATCTTAACACCAACGACCCATCCCACCCCACGAAAGCCAGGGCACAAACTGGGATTAGATACCCCACTATGCCTGGCCCTAAATCTTGATGCTTCCCAGACACAAACATCCGCCCGAGAACTACGAGCACAAACGCTTAAAACTCTAAGGACTTGGCGGTGCCCTAAACCCACCTAGAGGAGCCTGTTCTATAATCGATAACCCACGATCCACCCGACCACTTCTTGCCAAAACAGCCTACATACCGCCGTCCCCAGCCCACCTCTGTGAGAGCACAACAGTGAGCCCAACAGCCCCCACTCCGCTAATAAGACAGGTCAAGGTATAGCCCACGAAGTGGAAGAAATGGGCTACATTTTCTAAAATAGAACACCCAACGAAAAGGGGCCTGAAACCTGCCCCAAGAAGGCGGATTTAGCAGTAAAGCGGGACAATCAAGCCCCCTTTAAGCCGGTCCTAGGGCACGTACATACCGCCCGTCACCCTCCTCACAAGCCCCTACAAACCCACTAACTAATAAAACTAATAGCCAAAGAAGAGGTAAGTCGTAACAAGGTAAGTGTACCGGAAGGTGCACTTAGCATATCAAGACGTAGCTACAACCCAAAGCATTCAGCTTACACCTGAAAGATATCTGTCACCTATCAGATCGTCTTGATAAGCCTACCCTAGCTCCACCAACCACAATCAAGAACCCACCACCACACTCAACCCAAAACATTATCACCTAGCCCAGTATAGGCGATAGAAAAGCAACCCGGACGCCATAGAAAAAGTACCGTAAGGGAAAGATGAAATAACAATGAAAACCAAGCACCACATAGCAAAGATAAACCCTTGTACCTCTTGCATCATGATTTAGCAAGAACAATCAGGCAAAGTGAGCTTAAGCCTGCCACCCCGAAACCTAAGCGAGCTACTAACAGGCAGCTACCCCGAGCTAACCCGTCTCTGTTGCAAAAGAGTGGGACGACTTGTTAGTAGAGGTGAAAAGCCAACCGAGCTGGGTGATAGCTGGTTACCTGTAAAACGAATCTAAGTTCTCCCTCAGCCCCTTCCCCAAGACAAACCAACCAAGTCCCCATGCAATGGGCTAAGAGCTATTTAAAGGGGGTACAGCCCCTTTAAAAAAGGATACAACCTCCACCAGTGGATAACCCCACCCCAACCCAACCCCCGTGGGCCTTAAAGCAGCCACCCTTAAAGAACGCGTCAAAGCTCTACGGACTAAAAAATCCAAAAACAACGTAAATCCCTGAACCCATAACAGGTCAACCTACAACAGTAGATGAATCAATGCTAAAACGAGTAACCAGGGCACCAAGCCCCCTAAAGCGTCAACCTAAACACCATTAACAGCACAACTACAATACCACACCCCCGACCAAACATTGAACACACCCTGTCAGACCAACCCAGGAGCGCACACTAGGACGATTATAATCTGCAGAAGGAACTCGGCAAACCTAAGACCCGACTGTTTACCAAAAACATAGCCTTCAGCCAAACAAGTATTGAAGGTGATGCCTGCCCAGTGACACACGTTTAACGGCCGCGGTATCCTAACCGTGCAAAGGTAGCGCAATCAATTGTCCCATAAATCGAGACCTGTATGAACGGCTAAACGAGGCCTTAACTGTCTCCTGCAGACAATCAGTGAAACTGATCTCTCTGTACAAAAGCAGAGATAAACACATAAGACGAGAAGACCCTGTGGAACTTTAAAATCAATAGCCACCACATCCAACCTACAAACCCACCAGGCCCACTACCCAAAAACACTGGCTAATATTTTTAGGTTGGGGCGACCTTGGAGAAAAACAAACCCTCCAAAAATAAGGCCAGACCCCTTAACTAAGAGCAACCCCTCAACGTGCCAACAGCGCCCAGACCCAGTAAAACTGACCAATGAACCAAGCTACCCCAGGGATAACAGCGCAATCTCCCCCAAGAGCCCCTATCGACGAGGAGGTTTACGACCTCGATGTTGGATCAGGACATCCTAGTGGTGCAGCCGCTACTAAGGGTTCGTTTGTTCAACGATTAACAGTCCTACGTGATCTGAGTTCAGACCGGAGCAATCCAGGTCGGTTTCTATCTATGATTAACCTTTCCCAGTACGAAAGGACCGGAAAGATAGGGCCAACGCCCCAAGCACGCCCTCTCCCCAAGTGATGCATCCAACTAAATCACTAAAGGACCACCCATTACCCCAACGAAAAAGGTTGCTAGTGTAGCAGAGCCCGGCAAATGCAAAAGACTTAAACCCTTTACCCCAGAGGTTCAAATCCTCTCTCTAGCTCCTACTATGGTCTGACCAAACATCCCCCTAAGCTACCCCATTACAGCACTAACCTACATAGTCCCCATTCTAATCGCCGTAGCCTTCCTAACATTAACCGAACGAAAAATCTTAAGCTACATACAATCCCGAAAAGGACCAAACATCGTTGGCCCATTCGGACTACTACAACCCATTGCCGACGGCGTCAAACTATTCATCAAAGAACCCATCCGCCCCTCCACATCCTCACCACTCCTATTCATCACAACCCCAATACTAGCCTTCCTCCTCGCCCTAACAATCTGAACCCCCCTGCCCCTTCCATTCCCCCTCGTAGACCTGAACCTAGGCCTCCTCTTCCTTCTAGCAATATCCAGCTTGGCGGTCTATTCAATCCTATGATCAGGCTGGGCATCAAACTCTAAATACGCCTTAATCGGCGCACTACGAGCAGTATCACAAACCATCTCCTACGAGGTAACCCTAGCTATCATCCTCCTGTCTATAATCATGCTAGCCGGAAACTACACTATAACCACCCTCACCGTCTCACAAGAACCCATATACCTCGCATTCTCCTCCTGACCTCTCGCAATAATATGATACATCTCAACACTGGCCGAAACAAACCGCTCCCCATTCGACCTTACAGAGGGAGAATCAGAACTCGTCTCAGGCTTCAATGTAGAGTACTCCGCAGGACCATTCGTCCTATTTTTCCTAGCCGAATACGCAAATATCATACTAATAAACACACTAACCGCCCTCCTATTCCTAAACCCGAGCACACTTAACCCACCCTCAGAACTCTTCCCCCTAATCCTAGCCACAAAAACCCTCCTCCTCTCCTCAAGCTTCCTATGGATCCGAGCCTCCTATCCACGATTCCGATACGACCAACTTATGCACCTTCTCTGAAAAAACTTCCTTCCATTAACATTATCCCTCCACCTCTGACACACCAGCATACCCATCTCTTACGCGGGCCTACCTCCTTACCTAAGGAAATGTGCCTGAACGTCAAGGGTCACTATGATAAAGTGAACATAGAGGTATACCAACCCTCTCATTTCCTAACAAACTTAGAAAAGCAGGAATCGAACCTACACAGAAGGGATCAAAGCCCTCCATACTTCCTCTATATTATTTCCTAGTAAGGTCAGCTAACAAAGCTATCGGGCCCATACCCCGAAAATGATGGTTCAACCCCTTCCCTCACTAATAACCCCCACTGCAAAACTAATCTCAGCCCTAAGTATCCTGCTAGGAACAACAATCACAATCACAAGTAACCACTGAGCCATAGCTTGAGCAGGACTAGAAATCAACACCCTATCAATCATCCCTATAATCTCAAAATCCCACCACCCACGAGCCATTGAAGCTGCAACTAAATACTTCCTGGTACAAGCAGCCGCCTCAACATTAATACTCTTCTCGGGTATAATCAACGCATGGCACGCAGGACAATGAGACATCACCCAACTCACCCACCCTCCAGCATGCCTCCTACTAACCACCGCAATTGCTACCAAACTGGGACTAACCCCATTCCACTTTTGATTTCCAGAAGTACTACAAGGATCATCCCTTACCACAGCCCTACTCCTCTCAACAGTTATAAAACTCCCACCAACCACACTCCTACTCATCACATCCCACTCATTAAACCCCACCCTACTTACCACTATATCCATCATGTCCATTATCCTAGGTGGCTGAATAGGACTAAACCAAACACAGACCCGAAAAATTATAGCCTTCTCATCCATCTCCCATCTGGGCTGAATAATAATCATCATCGCCTACAACCCCAAATTAACTCTACTAACCTTCTATGCCTACACCCTAATAACTGCCTCCGTCTTCCTTACCATAAACACAACTAACATCTCAAAGCTATCAACACTAATAACCTCATGAACCAAAACCCCCATGTTAAACACAACCCTCATGCTAACACTACTATCACTAGCAGGCCTCCCCCCACTAACAGGCTTCCTACCCAAATGACTTATCATCCAAGAACTCATCAAGCAAGAAATAACCACAACAACCACAATCATCTCCATGGCATCACTCCTAGGACTATTCTTCTACCTACGCCTGGCGTACTGCTCCACTATCACACTTCCCCCCAACCCCTCAAGCAAAATAAAACAGTGATCCACCAAAAACCCAACCAACACTCTAATCTCCATACTCGCTTCCCTATCTATCTCACTCCTCCCACTCTCCCCCATAATCCTCACCATCACTTAAGAAACTTAGGATAATATAAACCAAAGGCCTTCAAAGCCTYAAACAAGAGTTAAAGCCTCTTAGTTTCTGCTAAGATCCGTAGGATGCTAACCTACATCTCCTGAATGCAACCCAGATACTTTCATTAAGCTAGGATCTCCCTAGGCAGGTGGGCTCTGACCCCACGACACTCCTAGTTAACAGCTAGGCGTCCTAAACCAACAGACCTCTGCCTAGAAGACTCTGATGTGCTCTAAACACATATCAATGAGCTTGCAACTCAACATGAACTTCACTACAGAGCCGATAAGAAGGGGAGTTAAACCCCTGTAAAAAGGACTACAGCCTAACGCTTGAACACTCAGCCATCTTACCTCTTACCTGTGACCACAACCCGATGACTATTCTCAACTAACCACAAAGACATTGGCACCCTTTACCTAATTTTCGGTGCATGAGCTGGCATAATTGGTACCGCCCTAAGCCTACTCATCCGCGCAGAACTCGGCCAACCAGGAACTCTCCTCGGAGATGACCAAATCTACAATGTGATCGTCACGGCCCATGCCTTTGTAATAATCTTCTTCATAGTAATACCAATTATGATCGGAGGATTTGGAAACTGACTAGTCCCCCTTATAATTGGCGCCCCCGACATAGCATTCCCACGCATAAACAACATGAGCTTCTGACTACTTCCCCCATCCTTCCTCCTCCTACTAGCCTCCTCCACAGTAGAAGCAGGAGCAGGCACAGGGTGGACAGTCTACCCCCCCCTAGCCGGCAACCTAGCCCACGCCGGAGCCTCAGTAGATCTGGCTATCTTCTCCCTCCACCTAGCTGGTGTATCCTCTATCCTAGGAGCAATCAACTTTATCACCACAGCCATCAACATAAAACCGCCCGCTCTGTCACAATACCAAACCCCACTATTCGTATGATCCGTCCTAATCACAGCCGTACTACTACTACTTGCACTACCAGTCCTAGCCGCCGGAATTACCATACTCCTCACAGATCGTAACCTAAACACAACATTCTTCGACCCCGCTGGAGGAGGAGACCCAATCCTATACCAACACCTATTCTGATTCTTCGGACACCCAGAAGTATACATCCTCATCCTGCCAGGATTTGGAATTATCTCACATGTAGTAGCCTACCACGCAGGTAAAAAAGAACCATTTGGCTATATAGGTATAGTATGAGCTATGTTGTCAATTGGATTCCTAGGGTTCATCGTATGGGCCCACCACATATTCACAGTAGGAATAGACGTAGACACCCGAGCATACTTCACATCTGCCACAATAATCATCGCCATCCCCACCGGAATCAAAGTCTTCAGCTGACTTGCCACCCTACACGGAGGAACCATCAAATGAGACCCCCCCCTACTATGAGCTCTTGGATTTATCTTCCTATTCACCATTGGAGGCCTTACAGGAATCGTCCTAGCAAACTCTTCATTAGACATTGCCCTACACGACACATACTACGTAGTAGCACACTTCCACTATGTTCTATCAATAGGTGCTGTCTTCGCCATTCTAGCCGGACTCACCCACTGATTCCCCCTATTCACTGGGTACACCTTAAACCAGTCTTGGGCCAAAGCCCACTTCGGAGTTATATTTACAGGCGTAAACCTAACCTTCTTCCCCCAACACTTCCTAGGACTAGCGGGCATACCACGACGATACTCCGACTACCCAGATGCCTATACCCTATGAAACACCCTATCATCCATTGGCTCACTAATCTCAATAACAGCCGTAATTATACTAACATTCATTATCTGAGAAGCCTTCGCCTCCAAACGAAAAACACCACAATCAAGCCTAACTTCTACTAATATCGAATGAATCCACGGCTGCCCGCCCCCATACCACACCTTCGAAGAACCCGCCTTTGTCCAAGTACAAGAGAGGAGGGAATCGAACCCCCATACACTGGTTTCAAGCCAACCGCATATAAAACCACTTATGCTTCTCTCTTATGGGGTGTTAGTAAACCAATTACATGGCCCTGTCAAAGCCAAACCATAGGTGAAACCCCTATACACCCCTACATGGCCAACCACTCACAACTAGGATTCCAAGATGCCTCTTCCCCAATCATAGAAGAACTGATCGAATTCCACGACCACGCTCTTATAGTTGCCCTAACCATTTGTAGCCTCGTCCTTTACTTACTAACACTCATACTCATAGAAAAACTATCATCAAACACCGTCGACGCACAAGAAGTCGAACTAATCTGAACAATCCTACCCGCCATCGTTCTCATCTTACTAGCCCTACCATCCTTACAAATCCTTTACATAATAGACGAAATCGACGAACCAGACCTAACCCTAAAAGCCATTGGACATCAATGATACTGATCCTACGAATACACAGACTTCAAAGACCTATCATTCGATTCCTACATAATCCCCACAACAGAACTCCCAATAGGGTACTTCCGACTCCTAGAAGTAGACCACCGCGTCATTATCCCAATAGAATCTCCTATCCGTATAATCATCACTGCTGATGATGTTCTCCACTCATGAACTGTACCAACACTAGGAGTAAAAACTGACGCCATCCCCGGACGACTCAATCAAACATCATTTATCACCACCCGACCAGGAGTCTTCTACGGCCAATGCTCAGAAATCTGTGGGGCTAATCACAGCTTTATGCCCATCGTAGTAGAATCTATCCCCCTCGCCCACTTCGAGACTTGATCCTCACTTCTAACACCCTAATCATTAAGAAGCTATGCATCAGCACTAGCCTTTTAAGCTAGACAAAGAGGAACCCCCCCCTCCTTAATGATATGCCCCAACTCAACCCAAATCCTTGATTTATCATCATAGTCATATCATGGTTAACATTTTCACTACTCCTCCAACCAAAAATACTATCATTCATCGCCACAAACACCCCCACCAGCAAAGCACCTGCAACCACAAAAAATAAGCCCTGAACCTGACCATGACTCTAACCCTCTTTGACCAGTTCTCAAGCCCATACCTCCTCGGAATCCCATTAATCCTTCTCTCAATACTACTACCCCCCCTCCTCTTCCCCACACCTAACAACCGATGAATCACAAACCGCCTATCCACACTACAACTTTGACTCATCAACATAATTACTAAACAACTCATAATCCCATTAAACAAACCAGGCCACAAATGAGCCATTATCCTAACGTCCCTAATAATACTCCTACTAACAATCAACCTCCTAGGCCTATTACCCTACACATTTACCCCAACCACCCAACTATCAATAAATATAGCACTTGCCTTCCCACTATGACTCGCAACCCTGCTCACAGGCCTCCGAAACCAACCCACAACCTCCCTAGGACACCTCCTACCCGAAGGCACACCCACCCCATTAATCCCAGCCCTAATCCTAATCGAAACCATCAGCCTATTCATCCGCCCATTGGCCTTAGGTGTCCGCCTTACAGCCAACCTCACCGCAGGACATCTTCTCATCCAGCTTATCTCAACAGCCACCATTACACTTCTTCCAATCATACCCGCAATATCCTCCCTTACCGTCATAATCCTCTTCCTGCTAACAGTACTAGAACTAGCAGTAGCCATAATCCAAGCCTACGTCTTCGTCCTCCTATTAAGCCTTTACCTACAAGAAAACATCTAATGGCCCACCAAGCACACTCATACCACATAGTAGACCCCAGCCCATGGCCTATCTTCGGAGCAACCGCCGCCCTACTAACCACATCCGGACTAATTATATGGTTCCACTACAACTCCTCACAACTATTAACCCTCGGACTAACATCAATCATTCTAGTTATAATCCAATGATGACGGGACATCGTACGGGAGGGCACCTTCCAAGGCCACCATACACCCACAGTCCAAAAAGGCCTACGATATGGGATAATCCTATTTATTACATCAGAAGTATTCTTCTTTCTCGGCTTCTTTTGAGCCTTCTTCCACTCGAGCCTAGCACCCACCCCAGAACTAGGAAGCCAATGACCCCCAACCGGAATCACCCCCCTAAACCCCCTAGAAGTACCCCTACTAAACACAGCCATCCTACTAGCTTCAGGCGTTACCGTAACCTGAACACACCACAGTATCATCGAAGCAAACCGAAAACAAGCAACCCAAGCACTAGCACTCACCATCCTCCTAGGCCTATACTTCACCATCCTACAAGCAACAGAATACTACGAAGCACCCTTCTCAATCGCCGATGGCGTTTACGGCTCAACCTTCTTCGTCGCCACAGGATTCCACGGACTTCACGTCATAATCGGATCCTCCTTCCTAATAGTTTGCCTCTTACGATTAATCAAATTCCACTTTACACCAAACCACCACTTCGGGTTCGAAGCGGCAGCCTGATACTGACACTTCGTAGACATCATCTGACTATTCCTCTACCTAACCATCTACTGATGAGGATCATGCTCTTCTAGTATACTCATTACAATAGACTTCCAATCTTTAAAATCTGGTACAGCCCAGAGAAGAGTAATAAACATAGTCACATTTACACTCATCTCAACTCTAATCCTCAGCACAATTCTAACCCTACTAAACTTCTGACTTGCCCAAATAAACCCAGACTCAGAAAAACTGTCACCCTACGAATGCGGATTTGACCCACTAGGCTTTGCCCGACTACCATTCTCCATCCGATTCTTCCTCAGTAGCCATCTTATTCCTACTATTCGACCTAGAAATCGCCCTCCTACTGCCACTGCCATGAGCCACCCAACTAAAACACCCAACCACCACCCTAATCTGAACCTCTGTTATCGTCTTCCTTCTAACCCTAGGCCTAATCTATGAATGAATGCAAGGAGGACTAGAATGAGCAGAATAAGAAAGTTAGTCTAAAAACAAGACAGTTGATTTCGACTCAACAAACCATAGTCCACCCTATGACTTTCTCCATGCCTCTCCTTCACCTAAGCTTCTATTCAGCCTTCACCCTAAGCAGCCTAGGACTAGCCTTTCACCGAGCACACTTCATTTCCGCCCTACTGTGCCTAGAAAGCATAATACTATCAATATATATCGCCCTATCAACCTGGCCCATCGAAAATCAAACACCATCCCTCACCCTCATGCCTATCTTCATATTAGCCTTCTCCGCCTGCGAAGCAGGTACAGGACTAGCAATACTAGTAGCCTCCACACGAACACACGGCTCCGACCACCTACAAAATCTAAACCTCTTACAATGCTAAAAATTATCCTTCCAACAATTATACTACTCCCAACAACCCTCCTCTCCCCCCCAAAACTTATGTGGACAAACACCACAATACACAGCCTATTCATTGCCACCCTAAGCCTGCAATGACTAACACCATCCTACTACCCATACAAAAACCTCACCCAATGAACAGGCATCGACCAAACATCCTCCCCCCTACTGGCCCTATCCTGTTGACTCACACCCCTTATAATTCTAGCAAGCCAAAACCACCTACAACACGAACCACCCACACGAAAACGAATCTTCATAGCAACCCTAATTATAGTACAACCCCTTATCATCATAGCCTTCTCAACTACAGAACTCACAACATTCTACATCTCATTTGAAGCAACCCTAATCCCCACACTAATCTTAATCACACGATGAGGGAACCAACCAGAACGCTTAAGCGCCGGCATCTACTTCCTCTTTTACACACTCGTTAGCTCTCTCCCCCTATTAATTGCAATCCTACATCTAAACTCACAAACAGGCACCCTCTACTTCCCCACTTTAAAACTCCACCCCTACCCCACACCACTTACACCAACCGAATACTGATCCACCTTACTACTAAACCTTGCCCTTCTCATAGCCTTCATAGTAAAAGCACCCCTATACGGGCTCCATCTGTGACTCCCCAAAGCCCACGTAGAAGCCCCAATTGCAGGGTCCATACTCCTTGCTGCCCTCCTCCTTAAACTAGGCGGATATGGTATCATACGCATTACCTGCTTAACAAATCCACCCACAAACAACCTCCTCCACTACCCATTCATTACCCTCGCCTTATGAGGTGCACTAATAACTAGCTCAGTGTGTCTACGCCAAATTGACCTAAAATCACTCATCGCCTACTCCTCTGTAAGCCACATAGGACTAGTCATTGCCGCATGCATGATCCAAACCCACTGATCCTTCTCAGGAGCCATAATCCTCATAATCTCCCACGGCCTAACCTCATCCATACTATTCTGCCTAGCCAACACAAACTATGAACGCACACATAGCCGAATCCTCCTACTAACCCAAGGATTACAACCCCTCCTCCCACTAATAGCCACTTGATGATTACTAGCTAACCTAACAAACATAGCCCTACCCCCAACCACAAACTTAATAGCAGAACTAAGCATTATAGTTGCACTATTCAACTGATCCACCCCAACAATCTTCCTAACTGGAGCCGCCACCCTACTAACCGCCTCCTACACACTATTTATACTCACATCAACTCAACGAGGAACCCTGCCCCCCCACATCACAACACTCCAAAACTCAACCACACGAGAACACTTACTTATAGTCCTCCACCTCCTCCCCATACTCCTCCTAATCCTAAAACCTGAATTAATCTCCGGACCCCTCTCATGCAAGTATAGTTTAAACCAAACATTAGACCGTGACCCTAAAAATAGAAGTTAGACCCTTCTTACCTGCCGAGGGGAGGTTCAACCAACAAGAACTGCTAACTCTTGTATCTGAGTCTAAAACCTCAGCCCCCTTACTTTTAAAGGATAACAGCAATCCACTGGTCTTAGGAGCCACCCATCTTGGTGCAAATCCAAGTAAAAGTAGTGGAAACAACTCTACTCCTTAACACCCTCATACTACTTACACTAGCAACTATCCTAACACCCACATTCCTCCCCCTTCTCCTAAAAAACTTCAAAAACTCTCCCAAAACCATCACCACGACCATCAAGACCGCCTTCCTAATCAGCCTAGCACCAATAACAATCTTCATAAACTCAGGATTAGAAAGCATTACCTCACATTGAGAATGAAAATTCATCATAAACTTCAAAATCCCACTCAGCTTTAAAATAGACCAATACTCAATATTATTCTTTCCCATCGCACTATTCGTGACATGGTCGATCCTACAATTCTCAACATCCTACATAGCATCAGACCCGCACACCACAAAATTCTTTTCCTACTTAACGACATTTCTAGTTGCAATACTCATACTAACCCTTGCCAACAATATCTTTCTACTTTTCGTCGGTTGGGAGGGGGTAGGAATCATATCCTTCTTACTCATCAGCTGATGATATGGGCGAACAGAGGCCAATACAGCAGCCCTACAGGCCGTACTCTACAACCGAGTCGGAGACATTGGCCTTATCCTAAGCATAGCATGACTCGCCTCCACCATAAACTCCTGAGAAATGCAACAAATATTCTCACCCACAAAAACCCCAACACTCCCCCTACTGGGCCTCATCCTAGCCGCCACAGGAAAATCAGCCCAATTTGGCCTCCACCCTTGACTGCCAGCCGCCATAGAAGGTCCCACCCCAGTCTCCGCCCTACTACACTCAAGCACAATAGTAGTAGCCGGAATCTTCCTACTAATCCGCACCCACCCTCTATTGGCCAGCAACAAAACCGCCCTCACCCTATGCCTCTGCCTAGGGGCCACATCCACACTATTCGCTGCTATCTGTGCCCTCACACAAAATGATATCAAAAAGATCATTGCTTTCTCCACATCCAGCCAACTAGGGCTAATAATGGTCACCATCGGACTAAACCTCCCCCAACTAGCCTTCCTTCACATTTCAACTCACGCCTTCTTCAAGGCTATACTATTCCTATGCTCCGGATCAATTATCCATAGCCTAAACGGAGAACAAGACATTCGAAAAATAGGAGGCCTGCAAAATGCACTCCCAACAACCACTTCCTGCCTGACCATCGGAAATCTAGCACTAATAGGCACACCCTTTCTAGCAGGATTTTTCTCAAAAGATCTCATCATCGAAAACCTAAACACCTCTAACTTAAACACCTGAGCACTAACCTTAACCCTACTAGCCACAACCTTCACTGCCACATACAGCCTTCGAATAACCCTCCTGGTACAAGCAAAATCCACCCGAACATCAACAACCACCCCAATAAACGAAAATAACCCACAAATCACCAACCCAATCACCCGCTTAGCCTTGGGGAGCATCACAGCCGGCCTACTAATCACATCATACATAACCCCAACACAAACCCCACCAATAACAATACCCCTACCAACAAAAACCGCAGCTATCACAGTTACAATCTTAGGAATCATCCTAGCCATAGAACTCATATCCACCACCCACATCATAACCCAACCCAAACAAAACAACTACTCAAACTTCTCCCACACATTAGGATACTTCAACCCCCTAACCCACCGCCTAAGCTCTACAGCCCTACTAAGCACAGGACAAGAAATCGCCAACCACCTAATTGACCTGTCCTGATACAAAAAAATTGGACCAGAAGGACTCGCCAACCTACAAACCACAGCAACCAAAATCTCCACTACACTACACAAAGGGCTAATCAAAGCCTACTTAGGATCATTCGCACTATCCATCCTAATCACTCTATCAATACTAACCCAATTCTAATGGCCCACAACCTACGAAAATCGCACCCCCTACTAAAAATGGTAAACAGCTCTCTAATTGACCTGCCAACACCCCCAAACATCTCCGCCTGATGGAACTTCGGATCTCTCCTAGGAGTTTGCTTAGTAACACAAATCCTAACAGGCTTACTCCTAGCCGCCCACTACACCGCAGACACCTCTCTAGCTTTCTCATCCGTGGCTAACACATGCCGAAACGTACAGTACGGCTGACTAATCCGTAACCTTCACGCAAATGGAGCATCACTCTTCTTCATCTGCATCTATCTCCATATTGCCCGAGGCTTCTACTATGGATCATACCTGTACAAAGAAACCTGAAACACAGGAATCATCCTTCTCCTCACCCTTATAGCAACAGCCTTCGTAGGGTACGTCTTGCCATGAGGCCAAATATCATTCTGAGGGGCCACAGTTATCACAAACCTATTCTCTGCTGTCCCCTACATCGGACAAACCCTGGTAGAATGAGCCTGAGGTGGATTCTCCGTAGACAACCCCACCTTAACCCGATTCTTCGCCTTACACTTCCTCCTCCCATTCATGATCACCAGCCTAGTCCTCATCCACCTAACCTTCCTACACGAGTCAGGATCAAATAACCCCCTAGGCATTTCATCAAACTGCGACAAAATCCCATTCCACCCCTACTTCTCCCTAAAAGATCTACTAGGATTCATAATCATGTTCTTCTCACTCTCCACCCTCGCCCTATTCTCCCCCAACCTCCTAGGAGACCCTGAAAACTTTACCCCAGCAAACCCCCTAGTAACCCCCCCACATATCAAACCAGAATGATACTTCCTATTCGCATATGCAATCCTACGCTCAATCCCCAACAAACTAGGAGGGGTCCTAGCCCTAGCCGCCTCCGTACTAGTTCTAACCCTAAGCCCTCTCCTCCACAAATCCAAACAACGAACCATAGCCTTCCGCCCTATCTCCCAGCTCTTATTCTGAGCCTTAGCCGCCAATCTATTTATCCTAACATGAGTAGGAAGTCAACCAGTAGAGCACCCATTCATTACCATCGGACAATTGGCCTCATTATCCTACTTCTCCATCATCCTAATCCTAATCCCCATCACCTCCTCCTTAGAAAATAAAATCCTAAACTAAACTCTAGTAGTTTACAACAAAACATTGGTCTTGTAAACCAAAAGACGAAGGTTATCCCCTCCTAGAGTTTCCACTCAAAGACCACCCAACACAACACCAAAACACAAAATAGGCCATAAGCTTTTTAGAGTCGAATCTATCCAAAGCTTATGGCCTAAAAACCGCCCTTAGTACGTCAACCATAATAGGAGCTCCCCATAGAGGTAGCCCCCCCTACCCCCCCACTAGTTGTGGGCGGTATATTTACGCTATGTAATTCGAGCATTAATAACATTCAGGTACATTATACTAATCTATCAAGGACTATATATTCATGTTATACCACATAGATGTATACTAGGACATTAATTGGAACAGCTCGGTTTCGCTTCATGGACTAAGGCCTTCATGTTCATAGACTGCTGATTAAATGGCTACAGGATATGCTCTTGGCACTCTTTAATAACTATGTTCTAGGATACGGCAGTGCTCCAGTACAAAAGATTAATGCTCTCTGCCTAGATAATGTTACTTTTTACTCTAACTGTCCTAACACACGGATGTGCTTTAGTACAAGAACTTATCGGTCACAGCCCACGAATGGACTAACAATGTCTTGTCCTGAAAGGCTAGTTTCAGGGGCCAGGTTATTTATTGGTCGGGCATCTCACGTGAAATCATCAACCCGGTGTACGTAAGGTCCGTCGTTCCTAGCTTCAGGTCCATTCTTTCCCCCTACACCCTAGCCCAACTTGCGCTTTTGCGCCTCTGGTTCCTCGGTCAGGCACATGAATCGGTTCACTCACCCCACGGTGCCCTTCACTGAGTCATCTGGTTCGCTATTTGAGTACTCACTGCCTCGTAATCGCGACATTTTAATGGAGTAGTTCGGTTGGTTCTCTTTTTTTGGGCAATCTCACTCTACACCTCCAGTGCGGCGGGTACACAATTGGTTGACATGGACATACAATCCATAGCGAACCCTTTTTTGGCCTTCAAGGATGAATTAATGATACGGTTTCGGGTGTAAGCCGGGCGTTCATTTTAACACTGATGCACTTGTAATTACATTTGGTTATGGTATATCCACGGTGTCGTCTCTCGTGTTGCCACTGAATTAACGGTTATTGGGCACTGTCTCTTATCCTCGTGTATTCGGCTGGAATCTCATGGATTACTCAATGAGACGGTTGAAGTATATTCAGTATCACCGTAGCCCTGATGCACTTTGTTTTACATCTGATACCTCCACCCATTCCTTAACTATGAGGCTATTTAGTTAATGCTTGCTGGACATAAATCTTCATTTTTTCTTCATTTTTGTCACTACCACCTAAATCTCCAATAATTTTAAAAAGAAGCAGGAAAATTTCCATTAAATTGTTTCCCACTTAACAGACAAAACAAACAAACCACAAACAAACAAACCTTACCGCCTATTTTATCAATTGTCACGAAACAACGTTCCACTTAAAAACATTCACCACTCCTCCCCAAACGTCCATTCTTTGTTTTGTTTGTTTGTTTGTTTGTTTGTTTGTTTTGTCACTTTATTACTTTGTCACTTTGTTACTTTGTYACTTTGTTACTTTGTTACTTTGTTACTTTGTTACTTTGTTACTTTATTGCCTTATCCCGATTTACTTCGCCCACTCAACCCACTAGCTTCTCCACACCCATTATCCCCCCTCAACAGGAACCCCCCTCAGAAAAAGAGGACTAAACCTCCATCACCAACTCCCAAAGCTGGCATTTTACATTAAACTATTTTCTGACCTAACCGCCCGAATAGTCCCACGAGACAAACCACGTACAAGCTCTAGCACAACAAAAAGAGTCAACAACAAACCTCAACCAGCCACCAAAAACATCCCCACCCCGTAGGAATAAAACAAAGCCACCCCATTAAAATCCAACCGACCAAAAAACATCCCCATGTTATCAACAACCCCCGCCCCAAGCCCTCCACCCCCCCATCCCCAAACAACAAGTCCCACACCAACAACAAACACAAGACCTAAAACACACCCTACAGTGTACCAACCCCCCCAAACCTGGGGAAAGGGGTCAGCTGCCAACGAGACAGAATACACAAAAACCACCAACATCCCACCCAGATAAACCATAAAAAGCACCAATGACACAAAAGAAACCCCCAAACTTATTAACCACCCGCACCCCACAACAGACCCAAACACTAGCCCCACTACACCATAATACGGAGAAGGATTAGATGCAACCAACAAGGCCGCTAAGACAAAACCAACCCCTAAAAACAACACAAAATAGGTCATAAGTTCTTACTTGGGTTTACCCAAGGCTTATGGCCTGAAAAACCATCGTTGATATCTCAACTATAAGAACCCCCCCCATAGAGGTAGCCCCCCCTACCCCCCCACTAGTTGTGGGCGGTATATTTACGCTATGTAATTCGAGCATTAATAACATTCAGGTACATTATACTAATCTATCAAGGACTATATATTCATGTTATACCACATAGATGTATACTAGGACATTAATTGGAACAGCTCGGTTTCGCTTCATGGACTAAGGCCTTCATGTTCATAGACTGCTGATTAAATGGCTACAGGATATGCTCTTGGCACTCTTTAATAACTATGTTCTAGGATACGGCAGTGCTCCAGTACAAAAGATTAATGCTCTCTGCCTAGATAATGTTACTTTTTACTCTAACTGTCCTAACACACGGATGTGCTTTAGTACAAGAACTTATCGGTCACAGCCCACGAATGGACTAACAATGTCTTGTCCTGAAAGGCTAGTTTCAGGGGCCAGGTTATTTATTGGTCGGGCATCTCACGTGAAATCATCAACCCGGTGTACGTAAGGTCCGTCGTTCCTAGCTTCAGGTCCATTCTTTCCCCCTACACCCTAGCCCAACTTGCGCTTTTGCGCCTCTGGTTCCTCGGTCAGGCACATGAATCGGTTCACTCACCCCACGGTGCCCTTCACTGAGTCATCTGGTTCGCTATTTGAGTACTCACTGCCTCGTAATCGCGACATTTTAATGGAGTAGTTCGGTTGGTTCTCTTTTTTTGGGCAATCTCACTCTACACCTCCAGTGCGGCGGGTACACAATTGGTTGACATGGACATACAATCCATAGCGAACCCTTTTTTGGCCTTCAAGGATGAATTAATGATACGGTTTCGGGTGTAAGCCGGGCGTTCATTTTAACACTGATGCACTTGTAATTACATTTGGTTATGGTATATCCACGGTGTCGTCTCTCGTGTTGCCACTGAATTAACGGTTATTGGGCACTGTCTCTTATCCTCGTGTATTCGGCTGGAATCTCATGGATTACTCAATGAGACGGTTGAAGTATATTCAGTATCACCGTAGCCCTGATGCACTTTGTTTTACATCTGATACCTCCACCCATTCCTTAACTATGAGGCTATTTAGTTAATGCTTGCTGGACATAAATCTTCATTTTTTCTTCATTTTTGTCACTACCACCTAAATCTCCAATAATTTTAAAAAGAAGCAGGAAAATTTCCATTAAATTGTTTCCCACTTAACAGACAAAACAAACAAACCACAAACAAACAAACCTTACCGCCTATTTTATCAATTGTCACGAAACAACGTTCCACTTAAAAACATTCACCACTCCTCCCCAAACGTCCATTCTTTGTTTTGTTTGTTTGTTTGTTTGTTTGTTTGTTTTGTCACTTTATTACTTTGTCACTTTGTTATTTTGTTACTTTGTTACTCACTTAGTCAACCACCCTACCACCTCCTCTGTCACACCCTTCCCCAATCACCTGGACTACACGACAAACAAATAAAACAAGTCCT